TCGAATTGACCTTTGGATACAAATCGCGAGAATGTATATTTTTCTTCAAATATGCTATTGAAGGAAAAGGGATTAAACCTTTTTAAGAAATAAAGTTTTTTGATCGGAATATTAAAAAACCGAAAGATCCCTTAACTATTTAAGTTATTAATCGAACGAATCACACTTTTACCACTAAACTATACCCGCTACATATCCATTATTATATATGGATATACCTTTTGTCGAACAAAGGAATGAGATGCAATTAAGATAGCATCAGACTCATGAAAATTCTAGCGTTGACACTACGTCCCGCCGGGGCGGGGGTATTTGAAAAAATAGGCGAAGAACAGAAAGTTTTTTTTATTTATTTTAATATTTTATTTAAATAAAATATTAAAATAAATAAATAAAAAATTTAGAATATAAAATATAATATATTATTATAATATATAATAATAAAGTGAAAAGTATAACTTTTCACTTGCTGTAAGTCATTATTGACAGTCCTAAATCGAAGGAGTTATTGAAGCTGGACCATAGAAATGATGAATTCCGCATTTCTTTTTTTGTTTTCAACTTTCCCCTCAACTGCCGTATTTTATGAATTTGAATTCGGATCGATTGGATCTCAAATGTTCAAATAAAGCTTGTCCCTTGAACAAATAAATGAGTTATGTTATATATGTATGTTATATATGTTAGAATATATTCTATGTGTGTTTCATTTTTAATATTGTTTAATATTTAATATATGTATGTGTTCTTTATCCAGTTAAGTAATTAAGTAGATTGAGAAAAAAATACTAATAACAAAAAAATCTTAACTTAAAATACTTAATAAGAATGGTGAAAAATATTCATATTCTTTCATATTCCATAGTATATCACATGATATAGTATATCATATTCTATAGTATATTATTTCCATGGTGTTAATAATACTAATAAATGACACTTCTATCATAGGAATAGGGATGGAAATTGGCTTTCTTGTTGCTTCAATAACAAGCAAGTATTTTTGATTTGATATCAAATCAAAAATACTTAAATCATTTGATCTATGAAATGATTCATCAGAAGTAATGTAATGGCCCGGCCAGTACTTAACCAGGCCGGGGGAATGAACCTTTCTTACAAAATAAAAGAAGTAATCAAAGAAGTAAGGTATTCTTTCTGTATCTATTCTATTGGAGATAAGATATCCGTTTCGAATCATTACATTATCTGAATTGAATTATTGATCAAATTCGTAGATATCTTATCTATTTTAATAGAATATTTATTTAGAATATATTATTAGTGTTATTTTATCCTTATACTTATAATTATAATAAAAATAAAGAAAGAAAACGAGGGTTCTTTTAATCTTTTTTACTTCACGTGTCACATCACATAAAAAATGAAAAATTTGGAATTGGGAGAGATGGCTGAGTGGACTAAAGCGGCGGATTGCTAATCCGTTGTACGAGTTATTTGTACCGAGGGTTCGAATCCCTCTCTCTCCGCCCCCTCTGATTACTTCAGACTTTCCAAATTTTTCCAATTTCAATCCCTGATTTTTCATAATAGGTAAATGTATGGAATACATAAAAAAGTAAAGAAAAACTCAAAATCCTTTTTTTTTTTATTCCTCGCGTCCGGGATTACGGCCCGGATCGTTAGATAAGAATCCAAAGATGAAGAGAGAAACAAAAAATATCACTACTGTGTAAACGAAGAGTTTGAGAGTAAGCATTACACAATCTCCAAGATTATTTTTTTGGAAAAAGGAAATAGATTGCCTATTTTTTATCATATACACTATTTTGACATAACACCCCCCAAATGAAGTCTTTTCTTGAAAAAAAAGTAATTTTCACGAATTTATTTGTAATAAGAAAAGAAAGATTCGGATTCCTTCATTACCAAAAATTTTTGGCCATATCCATTATTTGGTATTGTGGGGTCCTTAGAAAGTCCTTGTTTACTGGAAGGTCAGAACGAGGAAATAAGTTGATCCAAATTTGTCACTGCGGTTATTCAATATAAAAGAATTTCGATTTTTGAATCGAGGGTTCATAATGTAAAACTTATCTGATCTTATCAATTTTTCGAATTTTTTTCGGATAAATCATGAGCGGAGCATTAAAAATTTTATCGAAAACTTACGGCAGCTTGCCAAACAAAGGCTAAGAGAAAAAATAGTACAGGTATGACAGGCATAACATCTACGATTGGATTGAAAAAGGCATAAGCCTCGGGCAATTTGCCGAAGAAAAAACTACTCGAATAGAGGGTAGAATTAAGACAGATACAGATTAAATTAAAGATATTAAGCATAAGAAACATTTCATTCTTGTAGATTAGAAAATTTGATTTTGGTTGAGTTCTTTTTCTTAGGGAAAAACGAGAAGGCGGGTCAAAAAACCCTTCTTTTTCTTCGAACTCTCCCAAATCAAAAATCTTTCCTTTCATTCTCAAATGAGAATACAAGGAATTTGAGTTTCATACAATATCTTAATTGAATTTTATGTAATGATCAATAATTTTTTTTATTCTATATTTCCATGTGCTGAATCCTAGCAGCAATGTATTTCATATGTATTTTGGTTGGGATTGACGAATGACCAATACCAATATTAGTCTTTATTAGTGTCGAATATAAATTCTAAATCTAAATGGGGCGTGGCCAAGCGGTAAGGCAACGGGTTTTGGTCCCGTTATTCGGAGGTTCGAATCCTTCCGTCCCAGATCGTCTCCATCAGAAACGAAAGATTCTTCTCTTTAACAATTTTCTGTTTCATTTTGGATATTTGGATATAATGTGATCTCGCCTTTTGTTCTGAATTCTAGAAATATGAATAATTCTAAGAATTATATCTTTTCTTTCGTTTGGTTTCTCACAAACGTGATCGAGTGTACGGGTAGAAATAAAGATATTTTTTTGAATTCTTAATTCAAAAAAGAATTTTGGGTGTATCATTCCCATTCAGAGTATACTTGTACTACTACTCATATTCATATTGAAGTAAGTTACTTAGGGAAACTTTGTGTTCCATATCGATGAAATGTGAATTCTCGCATGATGCATTCTGAATCGAAATAAAAAAAAAGGCCTTTTTTCTATTCCATTCCCCAAGGAAAGCCTAAAGAAAATAAACGGTGTACCCCAATTCCCCACTTTATGTGGAGACTAAAGATTACGTAGTTTTTGGTATGAATTTCATTTCTTTCATCGTTCGTCTTAAAACTTCTAAAGCTGGGAAAAAATAGGAAAAACAAGTTGATCCAGATGCCGTTTTTTTTGTATTTTATCTTATTCAAATGAATAATTGGAAATCAATGTAATGTAACGATTAAATGGATGGAAATTTATATATTCCATTTGCTTGACTTTATTGGAATTGGTGGAAAGATTATTGAACCTGAAGTAAAAAAAAATCCGTCTGTATAATCTGTATAATATAAAATGAACAAGTCCTATAATATATATTATGTATTGTTATCGTATTGTTCTATTTCAGTAATAGCGGCTCTTTGGTTAAGTCAAAAGGGTCTGTGATTCTTTAAATATCCATGATTACCCCCGGTAATAACTGTTCGTTGTATATGATGGATACGAAAAGATTAGAGTTATTCTTGATTCTTATTTTCTCTTTCAGATGAAAGAAAGAAAGAATAACGACTTTAATCTTATCTTACCTTACACGAGACCCTTTCTATTCCATACTCATGAAAACAAAAAACGATTTTTATTTTGACTTCATTTTTATGAACCTTGGTACTTGAAGAAGTCTGAAAAATCTATTGTGAAAAATCTATATTATAGAGAAACTTACGACCTTTTCGAGTCATCGGACTAGCTTATATTTGGTTAATAACTGATTTTGGTCCGGAATTGGAAATCCATTAAGGGCCATTCTTTTGAGGTTTCGAATTTATTTGTTCGAGAAAAATAGGATCTTTTTTTTTCATGATTCACCATTCCGAACGATCTGTTGAAGATATAAATAAGACTTAAGTATATTCCTCTTTTTTAGAAAGCTGTTTCATTCATAGGATAGAATATGGGGCGAAATAACTTTAATAAAACCTTTCTAAGACTTTTCCGGATAATTATTTATCTATCCATTTATCTATCCATAGATACATAGAAAGTATTATATACCGTTGAACCAATGACTATTCATGATTCCATATTGAATCAATTCCATACCGGTTCAAAATTCAATTTTTAATTAGAGGAATGTTGTTATGGTAAAACTTCGTTTGAAACGATGTGGTAGAAAGCAACGTGCGACTTGAAGGACATGATTCGTTGTGGATTCTTATACCCACCATTTTCTATAGGAATGAAGATGCTCTTGAATCGACATAGTTTGTTCTGTTCCTGCTCGGAACCTAATTTGTGTTGGGTTCGTAAATAGGAAAGGAATAGTACATGATGGAGCTCGAGCAAAAAGTATTGATTAATTTATCGGGGGAAGAATCTAGGGTTAGTAACAATTAATAAGTTAGACCAACTTTGTAAGTATATCCTCAATATAGAAATTGAAATCGAAGGGTTAAAATTTGAACAAGTTTGAAATGAAATAAAAAAAGTCAACTTGTTGGAATTGGTAAAGTAAAACTTTTCGATTAAAATGTAAAGTGTATTATATTACAAGGGAATCAATCGTTCGTATTATCTTTCCACAGAAAGAAATAACAAAAAACAAAAGGTATGTTGCTGCCATTTTGAAAAAAAAAAGGAGTAAAGATCACCGAAGTAATGTCTAAACCCAATGATTTTACAAAGCAAAGAGAAAGGATTCCGGAACAAGGAAACACTATTTTCAATTGTCTCAATAATTTTATTATTTTATTATAATGAGGAGTAAAAATAGAGACGAGACAAACAAGAGAGGTTAGAGACGACTCAAGAAATGCCTAAGGATTTACCTTCGAACTTTTTCAAAATTACCCAACTTGAGTTATGAGTACGAATGATATTTCTTTTTTCTGTAAGTAAGAACAAAAAACAACTCAAATCATAGTCTAATTCATGATTTTATGGATCTATTTGCCATTATATACAGAATATACAGAAATATTAGAATCATTTTTCTCGAGCCGTATGAGGAGAAAACCTCCTATACGTTTCTAGGGGGGGGTATTATTTATCTACATCTATCCCAATGAGCGATCTATCGAATCGTTGCAATTGATGTTCGATCCCGACGAGAAGGGAGAGATCTTCAAAAAGTGGGTTTTTACGATCCGATACAGAATCAAACTTATTTAAACGTTCCTGCTATTCGTTATTTCCTTGAAAAAGGTGCTCAACCTACAGGAACTGTTCATGGTATTTTAAGGAAAGCAGAATTATTTAAAGAAAGAGCTTCGTAAAGAAAAAAAAACAAAATTTCTAAATAAAAAAGGAAGGGTAACTAGTATCTATTTTTGGTAATTATTTACCCACAATTTGCTCTTTTCTTGTTCTATTTATACTTAATTTACTTTATTTCTTGTTGTGCCAATCCAACACAAATACTTATTTGATTTACTTATTAATTTAATTGAATTTGTTTTCTCAACATTCCATTCATATTGACAATGGTGTATCGAACAAATATAATTCGATCGTAGATAAATAGATCTGTTTATTCCGACTCCGACCCCTATTGGTTTTTCCTTTACTTCAGTCAAATAATGGGTTTGCCGGATTTACTGTTATACAAGATGTATTTTCTTAACGAAAATCAAAAATTTTGAGAAAAGGGGGCGGTCTGTAAATGTAAATTTTTACATTTCTATTGGGAATCTGTTGTTTTAAATTCGATCCGCTCATTTTGCTATTTTGATGTTTATAATTGATCATAAAATCTTTCCTTTATATTTCATTTCTTATTAGTTCAATGTTTTGACGTAGTTGTACAGTGCAATTCAATTGATTTTTTTTATTTCGATCGTATCTACATATCATATTTATCTGGGTTGCTAACTCAACGGTAGAGTACTCGGCTTTTAAGTGCGACTATGATCTTTTACACATTTGGATGAAGCAAGGAATTCGTCCAGACTCTTGGTAGAGTCTATAAGACCACGACTGATCCTGAAAGGTAATGGATGGAAAAAACAGCATGTCGTAATAATAAGAAAAAATGGAATTTCTTATTATATTCTTATTTTTTTGAGTGGAATTTTGAGTTGATCCTTACCGGATCATTCCAAAATTTTGTTTTGATTTTTTGAGGAGGGCAAAAGAAATTCACATTTACAGTTGGTCTAGTGAATAAATGGATAGAGCCCTACGGCTCCAATTCTGATAAAAAAAAAGTAACGAGCTTCTATTCTTAATTTGAATAATTACCCGATCTAATTAGATGTTAAAAATAAATTAGTGCCTGATGCGGGGAAGGGTTCTCCTGTGAATGGACCTTTGATTCTTTTTTTTTTTTTTTCTTTTTTAATAAATCCTAACTATTTCTCTATTATGGATTGGAAACGAATGTGTAGAAGAAACAGTATACTGACAAAAAGGATTTGTTCCAAAGTCAAAAGAGCGATCGGGTTGTAAAAATAAAAGATTTTTGACCCTCTGGTAATTATAACGAAGATAAACCCATTGGATAGAAGGGGAGAGGAAAAAGATCTGTTGATTGGACTCCCTGTTTCCGGGGTATATATTTTTTTCCATACATAATACATACCCTGTTCTGACCATATTGCACTATGTATAATTTGATAATTCAAGAAATGCCTATTGTTTCTGGTTCAAGTAGAAATGTAAGTCAATGGAAGAATTACAAGGATATTTAGAAAAGGATAGATCTCGGCAACAACACTTCCTATATCCGCTACTCTTTCAGGAGTATATTTATGCACTTGCTCATGATTATGGTTTAAATGGTTCAATTTTTTACGAATCCGCGGAAGTTTTTGGTTATGGCAATAAATATAGTTTAGCACTTGTAAAACGTTTAATTACTCGAATCTATCAACAGAAATCTTTGATTTCTTTGGTTAATGATTCTAACCAAAACCGATTTGTTGGGCACACCCACAACAATTTTTTTTATTATCGTTTTTATTCTCAAATGATATCAGAAAGTTTTTCAATTATTGTAGAAATTCCATTCTCGCTGCGATTAGTATCTTATTTCAAAGAAAAAGAAATACCAAAATATCATAATTTACGATCAATTCATTCAATTTTTCCCTTTTTAGAGGACAAATTATCGCATTTAAATTATGTCTCAGATATACTAATACCTCATCCCATCCATATGGAAATCTTGGTTCAAATTCTTCAATGCTGGATTCAAGATGTTCCCTTTTTGCATTTATTGCGATTCTTTCTTCACGAATATCATAATTGGAATAGTCTTCTCATTACTCAGAAGAAATCCATTTTCGTTTTTTCAAAAGAAAATAAAAGACTATTTGGGTTCCTATACAATTTTTATGTGTTTGAATGCGAATTTTTATTTGTTTTTATTCGTAAACAATCCTTTTATTTACGATTAACATCTTTTGGAACTTTTCTTGAACGAA